AATTCAATAAAATATTGGAATCTTAATCTTAAGTATTCACTATTATGTCTTATCTATTCAGACTCCATATGAATAGAAAACAATAGAATATACAATTAAAAAAAAAGATTGAATATTATAGAACATAACTATTAATATAGCGATATAGAATTTGTATTTTTTATCACAAATCACTAATACAATTTACAATTCGAATATTATGAAATTCGATATTTTTTTAGTAAATTCTAGATCTTATTAGATTCGATAGTAAATATTTTTATTTTAGTTAGTTAGATAGTTAAATTTTTTTAATTTGTCATTTTTTAATTTGAATTCAAATGACATTTGAAATTCTTTTTATTACACTTCTATATTTTCTATATTATTTGATTCCATATCATTAGGGATGATTAGTTCGAACTGATGAGACATTCCTCCGCTTTCATTCCATTCATAAAATTAAGAAAGTAGTAAAGGCGGAAATTAAGACAACAAAAAAAGAGACCGTTCAAGTATTCAAAATTGCATGAGAGGGGCGACAGGTAGATATATGTAGATCTATATAGGATATCTATTAATCTATATTGAATTACGGATCCAGAAATGATAAAATCCAATTTGATTGGCCAAATAGGGTCTCCTATAGAAGATAGGAGAAGACAGGTAAGAAATCAAAGAGGAAAAATGCTTCTTCTAAATAGGAATCGGTATCTAATGAATTCAAAGGTTCCAGTAGAAATGAAAGAAAAAGGGAACGACATCATAACGCAATGAAATCCTAATCTTAACACAAAAGGAAGGGGATATGGCGAAATCGGCAGACGCTACGGACTTAATTGGATTGAGCCTTGGTAAGGAAACCTACTAAGTGATGACTTTCAAATTCAGAGAAACCCCGGAATTAAGAAAAAGGGCAATCCTGAGCCAAATCCTATTTTCAGGTTGAGAAAACGAAAACAAGGATAGGTGCAGAGACTCGACGGAAGCTGTTCTAACAAATGGAGTTGGCCGCGTTGGTAGAGAAATCTTTCCATCGAAAATTTAGAAAGGATGAAAGATATACATACGTATTCAATACTATATCAAATGATTAATGCCGACCCAAATGAGTCTGTATTTTTTCTATAAAAACGGAAGAATTGGTGTGATTCGATTCTTTCTTCAATGTGGAATCGAATATTCATTGATCAAAAGATTCACTCCATAGTCTGTAGATCCTCTTTTCAAGAACTGGATTAATCGGACGAGAATAAAGATAGAGTCCCGTTCTACATGTCAATGCTGGCAACAATGCAATTTTGAGTAAGAGGAAAATCCGTCGACTTAAAAAATCGTGAGGGTTCAAGTCCCTCTATCCCCAAAAAGCCTATTTGCCCCCCCCAACTATTTATCCATTCTATCCCCCCCTTTCCTTGCGTGAGTGTCCTCGCCCTATTCTTTTTGAAATAGATTTTGAATGATTTACAATCGATATCATTACTCATACTGAAACAGAAAAAGTCATCTTTTTTAAGATCCAAGAAATTCCAGTAACTAGATAAAACTTTGTAATCTTCTTTCGCCCTTTTAATTGACATAGACTCCCGCCCTCTAATAAAATGAGAATGCTACATTGGGACTTAGTCAGGATAGCTCAGTTGGTAGAGCAGAGGACTGAAAATCCTCGTGTCGCCAGTTCAAATCTGGTTCCTGACGCATTATTAATTTGGATGAGTCTCTCTTGAATAAATTAATTGATATGAATCGGCATCCCTATGCATTTTTAGTTTGGACGATAACACATACTTTTATCCATCTCGCCGAGATGGATCTCATCTATTTTTTTTTATAGATGGGTAGAATTCTTTTAGATACTTTATCTAAAAGAATTCGATTCTATTTCATCTTTTTTATCTTTATGTCCATATGCCGTAAGTCAAAAAGAATGTGAATACTTCATATATATTCAAAAGACGCGTTCAAAAGGTTAAATAAGTTGGTTGAGATACTCCAAAGTCGAATCTAGAGAAATTGAAATAGACAAGATTAAGCTCAGATACAAATAAATAGAATCCGGTTCGATTTCTTCATTCCTACCTACATAACTTTCTAGAACCGTCTAAGTAATATGCGCGGTACAAAGTAAAACTTCATGATACAGAACTCCTTTTGTTCATCCTATTGGTTTGGCTCATCTGAAATAGATATCTTCCAACCCAAATAAACGGAAGGCGAGAATTCCAAGGAATTCCTAATTTTTTTTGTTGAGAATTTAAAAAAGACTTCCGTTATTCTGGTTAATCTAGAAGAGAACGTACAAGCTTTTGAATATCTGAAATTGTATAAGTGGCAATTTTTTTCTTATCATTCAATGAGCATCTTGTATTTCATAAAAATTGGGGGCAATATAATCCTTACGTAAGGGCCATCCTATCCAACTTTCGGGCATTAAGATACGTTTCAAGCGCGGATGATTGTCATAAGAGATTCCCAACATATCATAAGACTCGCGTTCTTGAAAATCCACACTTTTCCAAAC